TGATTTTTAAAAGCGTTCACTGTATAATGCAATGAAAGAAAAAAAAAATGAAGTGAATTATAATCAGATACATCTAAAGTTTTTTCGAACCATTTGAATCACTACTTGATTCAAATGGTTCGAAAAAACTTGCACAAACCTTCTTTAATATAATATACGGGACGATGTTCCTATGTATTCTTCAGGCCCTTTCTTCAATTAGTTGTTAATGTGAATGAACCATAACTATGTAGTCCTATTCCTAATAGATTGACCCCAAAATAGCATATCCAAATTATAAGAAATCCTATAGAAGCCACAATTGCCGAATCCACACCCTGAAAGCTCTGATTTGTTCTACTATGTAAATAAATCGCGAATATGGTCCAAGTAATAAATGCCCAAGTTTCCTTGGGGTCCCAATTCCAATAAGACCCCCATGCCTCATTAGCCCATACTGCTCCCGAAAGAATACCTATGGTTAAAAAAGTAAACCCTAAACTAATGACACGATAACTCCACTGATCTAATTGTTGGGTTAATTGATACCTGTGATAATTTATAAATGAAAGAAAAGAAGTGTTTTGTAAAACACTTCTTTTTTCATTCACAAAGGAAAATGACCCAATTAAGAAATGATTGCTTTTGCGAGGAATATCTAGGTTTTTTCGAAATGTAATGACTAAAAGAGCTACGGATAATAACGATCCACATAAAAGAGCTGCATAACTCAATAACATCATACTTACGTGCATCATTAACCACTGGGATTGTAGAGCAGGGACTAATATTGCAGATTGATGCATTTCGGTTGAAAGACCCGAAGTGGCAAAGCCTTGGGTAAAAATAGCACTTGGCGCGGTTATTGCGCTTAAATAACTTTTCTGATTCCGTCTTTTAGGAAACATATGAATAATGGAGAAACTCCATGAAAGAAACATTAAAGATTCATATAAATCGCTTAACGGCAAATGTCTCGAATAAATCCAACGAGTAACTAATAATCCAGTTATACAGAAAAAGGTAGCCATCATGGCTTTTTCTGACAAATCAAATAGTACTACGGTTTCATGGACTAATAAGGTCATCAAATGAATCGTAATAACAATTGAAATGATAGAAAAAGAGATGTGAGTTAATATATGTTCTAAAGTGGCAAATATCATAATTTTTTTTAGGGGGGTATCCCCAATTACGGAATGGAAATCCGGAATTGAATTCATTATAGGATCTATTGTGCCTTTTTTAGAAGATGCCGCCACTCGGACTCGAACCGAGATGCTCTAGCACTGCTTCCTAAGAGCAGCGTGTCTACCAATTTCACCATGGCGGCTTCATCGAAATAATCATAGTCCATATGATGTTCAATCGTCGAGATTGAGGGATTTAATGCAATCTATTTTAGGAAATGTTAGAATCGATGAATAAAGACCCGTTCAAATAAATATTTAAACGCTCAATAATCCTTAGTCTCATGGCAGGGGGTCATTTTAAACAGCGGGCTTTTCCGTATTATAAGTTCTTCTGGAATAGTTGGAACTAGACGGTTATGCCCTGAGTCCGGGTATAGAACTAAGAATTTTTTTTTCTCCTTTTTTGACGATTCATTTCTCATTTATCTGATTTGATAGATCCGAAATGAAAAAGATTCATTTTTCAATGAACAAAATAAAACAATATTTTTTATATATCACAACTTCATCACTACATCCAAAAGATTTCTATAAAAATTTGGATAGTTTGGTATCAAAGATGTATTAATGATTGGGATCTTCATTGTATACATAACATAATTTGTGTGAGGATTTACCAAACCCATTAGGTATTGGACCGGGCATATCGTATAACAAAAGAGTTTCAATCTTTATCGGAATTCTACTGTATGTACTTTAACTTAGAAAACTTAGAAAATAAAATTTAAACTGATAAGATCTTTTTATATATAGAATTGAAATCTAATATTAATAGATAAAATAATTTAGATATTAGATCTAGATATATCGATTGATCGATCCTCCAGCTCAAACATGGGATAGGATCTATTGGGGTTGGATTACGTAAGATTGACTCATTCTTTAGTACATAAATATCGATCTAAATGGGATCCTGGCAGTTTTATTATTTTGTTTTTTTTTTTTTTTTATCTGTTCGAAACAAGAGGGAGTCCTTGTAGACATGTAGTGATTCAGAGAGCTACAAATCAAAGTTTTAAAATGTATATTTTAATCAATTAGTTTCAATAATCCATTGACTTTGACTATGAATCTTATCCCCGCCTTACTTTGGAACAAAAAGGGGGGCTCTAACCTCGTTCATACTTGTTTCAGATTTTCCAAAAATCTTAATGATGTATAACTATTGGAGATACATAATCCAATAAGCCAATCCCTTCCTAAGAAAAAAAAATAAGAGTTTTGTTATTGTGAAAAATGAATCGATGGGGAAAGTTACAACCCCCATCTCGCGAATTATAAAAACCAATCAATGAAAGGTGAAACCTTGTATTTTGTGTCTAACTACTTCTTTCTTTTTTTTTTTTTCAAACAAAAAAAGAAATCATTTTTAGAACCTAGTATACAGAATAATTCGTATTCTACATACCACAACAGCTAGTTCTATCTCATATTGATGAGTTCAAAACATTAGTTAATGTGAATTCTTCATCTTATAAATTTAATCATCCAATTCATCGAGTCATGCTGATTCAGATTCAGATCATTCCAAGGCTTTATTACTTGTTTGTCGCACAAAAAAACTTTTGGAATGCCCGGTAGAAATAGATTTAGCTAAAGATAAAGCTTTTGCCGCGGCCTGATATCCCCTTCTTTTCCAAATATTTCTACGAATATGCTTTTTTGACAGAGAAGTACGTTTCTTTGGAACCGCCATTTCAAAATAAAAGGGTCACTCATTTTTATAGTTGGACGTGAAAGACATTTATTGTTCAATTCAAAATAGATTGTTCTTTCTATTAACTATTCATTATCTATCTTTATTCCATAGCCGATACTTATGCTTACTTCACTTCATAACATAGAAAAGTATGGATACAGATAGATGAGCATCGCATATGGTATCATTAAGGATAAAAAAAGAAATGAAATAGAAGAAAAAAGAAAAAACGATGTGATTTTCAAGGGAATTTTTTTTTTTTCACATTTCCATTACATCCAATGTTCGAAGAAAGAATAATTTGTACTGATTGGGGGCTTCATATCTTTATTCAATCTATGTCTACGGGCGGGATCTACTACCGTTGAATCGGATGCCATTGATAAGAATCAAAAAGGTTCCAATTCATATCTCAGTCTATTTATATAATATATATATATATTATAAATGTTACATTTATAAAATCGAAAAGCTTAAGAACCCTTTCCTAATTTAGGAAACCAACAATGAATGTAACCTTTTTCTATTAATTGATCAAGCTCGGAGATAGAGTCCACATAATGAAAATGGAAATTAAATCAAAGTAGTTAATCCGTTAAACAATACATTACTTGATAAAATAAAGGGAATTTGAGTCATTTCTCATTTTAGTTCTATGCGAAGTGACAAGTATTCTAGGATTTTTCATAAACACATAAACATAAGTTTGTTTTATTGGACTCGAAGCCAATCAATTCAAGAATTAGTTAATGACTCCGAAGAAACTAAATAAAAACTAGGTTTATTGGATCGAGTTATTGGCAGATCCTATGATACATATCAGAATAAAGTACTTGAATTTTTGGTATCATTCTTTTTCCTTACTATATTGATATAAATATGGATAGAAATCACCGTATCGTATGTATATAGTAGAATAATGGAAAATCTCATATTTTTTATCTTAATAAATATCTTCGTTAATAACTAGGTAGTAGCTTTTAACTAGTAACTTGGTTATTTGAAGAATTGTAACTTTTTCAGTTGAATTTTTTTTTTTTTTATTTATTTTATTATTGCTCCTTCCGGAAGAAATAAGGGCTGGTGAATGGGAAACAATTAATAAGAATAAAAAAAGAAAGCTTGATTTTCTTATGGAACATACATATCAATATGCATGGATCATACCTTTCGCTCTACTTCCAGTTACTATGTCAATAGGGTTGGGACTTCTGCTTGTTCCGACCGCAACAAAAAATCTGCGTCGTATGTGGACTTTTCCTAGTGTTTCATTGCTAAGTATAGTTATGGTTTTTTCGTCCGATCTGTCTATTCAACAGATAAATGGCAGTTCTATCTATCAACATCTATGGTCTTGGACCATCAATACTGATTTTTCCTTAGAGTTCGGCTACTTGATCGATCCACTTACTTCTATTATGTCAATACTAATCACTACGGTTGGAATCATGGTTCTTATTTATAGTGACAATTATATGTCTCATGATCAAGGATATTTGAGATTTTTTGCTTATATGAGTTTTTTCAATACTTCCATGTTGGGATTAGTTACTAGTTCCAATTTGATACAAATTCATCTTTTTTGGGAACTAGTGGGAATGTGTTCGTATTTATTAATAGGTTTTTGGTTCACACGACCGGCTGCCGCAAATGCTTGTCAAAAAGCGTTTGTAACTAATCGTGTAGGGGATTTTGGGTTATTGTTAGGAATCTTAGGTTTTTATTGGATAACAGGGAGTTTCGAATTTCGAGATTTGTTCGAAATCTTCAATAACCTGATCCGTAATAATGGGGTCAACTCTTTATTTGCTACTCTGTGTGCCTCCCTATTATTCGTCGGTGCAGTTGCTAAATCCGCACAATTTCCCCTTCATGTATGGTTACCTGATGCCATGGAGGGGCCTACTCCTATTTCGGCTCTTATCCATGCTGCTACTATGGTAGCAGCAGGCATTTTTCTTGTCGCTCGATTTCTTCCGCTTTTCACAGTCATACCTTACATAATGAATCTCATTTCTTTGATAGGTGTAATAACGGTACTATTAGGAGCTACTTTAGCTCTTGCTCAAAGAGACATTAAGAGAAGTTTAGCCTATTCTACAATGTCTCAATTGGGTTATATTATGTTA